GTAATTGATCAAATTCGTGGGCGGTCCTATGAAGAAACACTTATGATACTAGAACTTATGCCTTATCGAGCATGTTATGCCATTTTAAAATTGGTTTATTCTGCAGCAGCAAATGCTAATCACAATAAGGGTTTGAACGAAACAAGTTTAATCATTAGTAAAGCCGAAGTTAACGAGGGCACAACTGTGAAAAAATTAAAGCCCCGGGCTCGAGGCCGAGGTTATCCTATAAAAAGATCCACTTGTCATATAACTATTGTATTGAAAGATATATCTTTAGATGAAGAGGAAGAAATAGATAAAAGGAAATTCTATAAATTAGAGCTGAGGAATACTTAAAGGAAGAATATTTTATATTATAAAAAATACAAATACGCTATATTATGTTATGCTTAAAAAAAATCGAATGAATAAAAAAAAAATACAAACAGATGTCACGTTTCACGATATATATAGTAGTGGGGGATTATGGGACAAAAAATAAATCCACTTGGTTTCAGACTTGGTGCAACCCAAGGTCATCATTCTCTTTGGTTTGCACAACCAAAAAATTATTCAAAGGATCTACAAGAAGATCAAAAAATACGAGATTGTATCAAAAATTATGTGCAAAATAATATGAAAATATCCTCTAATGTAGAGGGAATTGCACGTATAGAGATTCAAAAAAGAATCGATTTGATTCAGGTCATAATCTATATGGGATTCCCCAAGTTATTAATAGAAGACAGGACTCGAAGAATCGAAGAATTACAGACGCATGTACAAAAAGAACTCAATTGTGTAAACCGAAAACTCAACATTGCTATTACAAGAATTGCAAATCCTTACGGGCACCCCAATATTCTTGCAGAATTTATAGCCGGACAATTAAAGAATAGAGTTTCATTTCGCAAAGCAATGAAAAAAGCTATTGAATTAACTGAACAGGCAGGTACAAAAGGGATTCAAGTACAAATTGCAGGGCGTATCGACGGAAAAGAAATTGCACGTGTTGAATGGATCCGAGAAGGTAGAGTTCCTCTACAAACCATTCGAGCTAAAATTGATTATTGTTCCTATGCAGTTCGAACTATCTATGGGGTATTAGGCATCAAAATTTGGATATTTGTAGACGAGGAATAATAAGAACTTACTTGACTTATATTTAGTTAGATCTGGTGATAAAACAAAAAATGGCAAACTCTTTCATTCTTTTTCTGGTAAATAATAAAAAAAAAAAAAGAACAATTCTATAAGGTTGAATAAAAATTAGATTAATCATTTGATATAATTGCTATGCTTAGTGTGTGACTCGTTGGTTTTTTTAGGGTTGGGATTCAAAAAAATGGACAGCCCATAGTACAAACTGATAACTATAGAACTAATAACCAACTCATCACTTCGTGTTATCTGGATAGAAAGAACCAGTCAAGATATGATATATAAGTCATATCATTGTAGCAACTGAAATCTTTTTTACATAAACAAAAAAAAAAAAAAAAACAATCTGATTATGGGTTGTAAAGCAATATATTATGGGTTGTAAAGCAATATAAAGTATACAGATAAATGGAAGGGTGAGAGAAAGATAGAAAAAGAATATTAATGATATAGAATTCTAATATGTAAGGTCTATGAGTCATCTCATATAAAGGGAATGTAATAAAGCATCAATACTGATTGATCCATAATTAGACAAATCCGTGCATAGAACAAAAAATCAAGAGCCCCGAGCCAATAAAGACTGAGAAGGTTGACTCAAGAATAAATTTAATTTGAGGCTCCGTTGTAAAATTCAGACCTAATCATTAATCGAGAAGTGGTGGGAACGACAGAACCTGTGAATGCATAAGATTCTATTGAAAACGAATCCTAATGATTCATTGAGTAGGATGGCGAAACGAACCAGAAACCTATTCATTTATTCTGAGAGGTCATGTCATAGACTAATCTTACAACTGAATGTTGAAAGAGTAAATATTCGCCCGCGAATTTTTTTTATTTATAAATTTTAGTCGATTCGAAATAAAAGGAAAAACAAAATAAAGATTCATTATAGCGTTCTACCAAAACGACATTATCTATAAATAGAATACGTGTTAAATTATATATTAAAACACAAAAAATTTCTAATTTATAATTGATTAGATCAAATTTCAAAGAATCCCACGATTCCATATATTATTAACCGTGTATTTTTTTTGTTTAATTTTTTTTAATTGTTTAATTCGCGAGGAGCTGGATGAGAAGAAACTCTCGTGTCCGGTTCTGTAGTAGAGATGGATGGAATTACTAAACAACCATCAACTATAACCCCAAAAGAACCAGATTCCGTAAACAACACAGAGGAAGAATGAAAGGAATATCTTATCGAGGTAATCGTATTTGCTTCGGTAGATATGCTCTTCAAGCGCTTGAACCCGCTTGGATCACATCTAGACAAATAGAAGCAGGGCGGCGAGCAATGACACGAAATGCACGCCGCGGTGGAAAAATATGGGTACGCATATTTCCAGACAAACCTGTTACAGTAAGACCTACAGAAACACGTATGGGTTCGGGGAAAGGATCTCCCGAATATTGGGTAGCTGTCGTTAAACCCGGTAGAATACTTTATGAAATGAGCGGAGTAGCAGAAAATATAGCTAGAAGGGCTATTTCAATAGCGGCATCTAAAATGCCTATACGAACTCAATTCATTCTTTCTGGATAGGAATGTAGAAACAAACGAAAGGGGTTTTGGGGATGAAAAAAAAACAATTGCAGGTTTCTTTTTTTGTTTTGAACAAATAATATTTCTTTTTTTTATTTATACCTTTGCTTTGCATTGAAAAAGAAAAAACCGATAAAAAAAAAAATGATATGATTCAACCTCAAACCCATTTGAATGTAGCGGATAACAGCGGGGCCCGAGAATTGATGTGTATTCGAATCATAGGAGCTAGTAATCGACGATATGCTCATATTGGTGACATTATTGTTGCTGTAATCAAGGAAGCAGTACCAAATACACCTCTAGAAAGATCGGAAGTGGTCCGAGCTGTCATTGTACGTACTTGTAAAGAACTCAAACGCGACAACGGTATGATAATACGATATGATGACAACGCTGCGGTTGTTATTGATCAAGAAGGAAATCCAAAAGGAACCCGAATTTTCGGCGCGATCGCCCGGGAATTAAGACAGTTAAATTTCACTAAAATAGTTTCATTAGCACCTGAAGTATTATAGGGGAAGACCTTAATATAGTATTTGAATGAAATTGATTCAATTTATTTAATTAATTAGTAAATTGTTTATCTATCACGTATATATCTTTAATAATTCATAAATATTAAAAAATTCAGAAAAAAAGAAAAAGAGCATGTTGATTATATCAAAATTCGGGGGAAACAAAAATCTTAGTTTATCATGAGTAAAGACACTATTGCTGACATAATAACCTCTATACGAAATGCTGACATGAATAAAAAAAGAACAGTTCGAATACCATCTACTAACATCACTGAAAATATTGTTAAAATCCTTTTACAAGAAGGTTTTATTGAAAACGTGAGAAAACATCAAGAAAGCAATAAATATTTTTTGGTTTTAACCCTACGACATAGAAGAAATAGGAAAGGACCATATAGAACTGTTTTAAATTTAAAACGGATCAGTCGACCCGGTCTACGAATATATTCTAACTATCAACGAATTCCTAGAATTTTAGGCGGAATGGGGGTTGTAATTCTTTCTACTTCTCGAGGTATAATGACAGATCGAAAGGCTCGACTAGAAGGAATCGGCGGAGAAGTTTTGTGTTATATATGGTAATCTTTCTAATAGCCGACACGGTCATATTTGTGAAAAAAGAGAAAGGACAAGTTTATAATATTATCCCTCTTACATTAGTTGATACTTCAAAGCGGTTTTACCTGGAATGCAACAACAAAAATGGATTCATGAGGGTTTAATTACTGAACAACTTACCGATGGTATGTATCTTCCGGATTCGTTTAGATAACAAAAAAATTATTCTGGTTTTTGTTTCGTAAAGGATTTCATCTAGTTTTATACGTATACTACCAGGAAATAGACTAAAAATTGAGGTAAGTCCTTATGATTCAACCAAAGGGCGTATAATTTAGAGACTCCAAAGCAAAGAATTGAATGATTAGGCGGTTTTTTCAATTTCAACATTCTTTCGTGAGGATACAATTCGAAATTCAAAATTTCAAGAAACTTATTTTCTTCCAATAAGTAGATTCGGAATTAAAAAAAGGAATGACAAATATGAAAATAAGGGCCTCCGTTCGTAAAATTTGTGAAAAATGTCGATTGATCCGTAGGCGGGGACGAATTATAGTAATTTGTTCTAACCCGAGACATAAACAAAGACAAGGATAATCTTTCTAAAACAAAAAGACTCTCGAAATCGAAAGGACCCGATGTACAGATGTACAAATAAATAAATAAGTAAAAAAAAAAATAAATAAATAAGTAAAAAAAAAAAAAAAGAATAAGGATCTGTTTTGACATGAAATGGATATATCCATATATCTCTGACTTATATTTATGAGATGATAAAATATGGCAAAACCTATACCAAAAATCGGTTCGCGTAGAAATAGACGTATTGGTTCACGTAAGAATACACGTAGAATCCCCAAGGGAGTTATTCATGTTCAAGCAAGTTTCAACAATACCATTGTGACTGTTACAGATGTACGGGGTCGAGTAATTTCTTGGTCCTCTGCCGGGGCTTGTGGATTCAAGGGTACAAGAAGGGGTACGCCATTTGCCGCTCAAACCGCAGCAGGAAATGCTATTCGGACAGTAGTGGATCAAGGTATGCAACGAGCAGAAGTTATGATAAAAGGCCCGGGTCTCGGAAGAGATGCGGCATTAAGAGCTATTCGTAGAAGTGGTATACTATTAAGTTTCATACGGGATGTAACTCCTATGCCACATAATGGCTGTAGGCCTCCTAAAAAAAGACGTGTGTAAAAATAAACATTGAAGAGATTTCAAGAGAA